TTTGGAGTGTCCTAATTTCACGTGATTCACAGGGTTCAATTCGTCGACATTGCACGATCAAAGCAGTAGTACTGCTTGTACTTGTAGTAGCGGTCCTTATATACAATCGAAATAGGGTCGAAAGAAAAAATATCTATTTGATGGGGCTTCTTCCTAAACCTCTGCGTTCCATTGGACCCCCCAATTATACATTGAAAGAATCCTTTTTGTCTTCCAATCTCAATAGGTTGATTGTTTCGCTCCTGTATCTTCCAAAAGGGAAAAATATCTATGAGAATTGTTTCATGGATCCGAAAGAAAGTACTTGGGTTCTTCCAATAACTAAAAAGTGTATCATGTCTGAATCTAACTGGGGTTCGCGGCGATGGAGGAATGCGATCGTAAAAAAGAGGAATTCCAGCTGTAAGATATCGAATGAAATTGCAGCTGGAATTGAGATCTCATTCAAAGAGAAAGATATAAAATATCTGGAGTTTTTTTTTGTATCCTATACGAATGATCCGATCCGCAAGGACCATGATTGGAAATTATTTGACCGCCTTTCTCCGAGTAAGAAGAGAAACATAATCAACTTGAATTCGGGACAGCTATTCGAAATTTTAGTGAAACATTTGATTTGTTATCTCATGTCTGCTTTTCGTGAAAAAAGACCAATTGATGAGGGGGGTTTCTTCAAACAACAAGGAGCTGAGGCGACTATTCAATCAAACGAGATTGAACATGTTTCCCATCTCCTCTCGAGAAACAAGGGGGGTAGTTTTTTGCAAAATTGCGCTCAATTTCATATGTGGCAATTCCGCCAAGATCTCTTCGTTATTGGGGGGAAGAATCGGCACAAATCGGATTTTTTGAGGAACGTCTCGAGAGAGAATTTGATTTGGTTAGACAATGCGTGGTTGGTAAACAGGAATCGGGTTTTTAGCAAGGTACGGAATGTATCGTCAAATATTCAATATGATTCCATAAGATCCATTTTCTTTCAAGTAACGGATTCTAGCCAATCGAAAGGATTTTCTGATCAATCCATAGATCCTTTCAATTCCATTAGTAATGAGGGTTCGGAATATCACACATTGATCAATCAAACGGAGATTCAGCAACTAAAAAAAAGATCAATTCTTTTAGATACTTCCTTTCTTCAAACGGAACGAACAGAGATAAAATCAGATCGATTCTCAAAATACCTTTCCGGATATTCCTCAATGGCTCGGCTATTCCCGGAACGTGAGAAGCAGATGAATAATCATCTGCTTCCAGAAGAAATAGAAGAATTTCTTGGGAATCCTACAAGATCAATTCGTTCTTTTTTCTCTGATAGATGGTCAGAACTTCATCTGGGTTTGAATCCTACCGAGAGGTCGACTATAGATCAGAAATTGTTGAAGAAACAACAAGGTGTTTCTTTTGTCCCTTCGAGGCGATCGGAAAATAAAGAAATAGTTGATATATTCAAGATAATTACGTATTTACAAAATACCTCCTCAGTTCATTCGATTGCAGCAGATCCGGGATGGGATATGGTTCCGAAGGATGAACCGGATATGGACAGTTCCAATAAGATTTCATTCTTGAACGAAAATTCATTTTTTGATTTATTTCATCTATTCCATGATCGGAACAAAGGGGGATACAGGTTGCACCACGAGTTTGAATTAGAAGAGACATTTCAAGAAATGGCAGATCTATTCACTCTATCAATAACCGAGCCGGGTTTAGCCTATCATAATAAGGAATTTGGCTTGTCTATTGATTCCTACGGAAAATTATTGAATGAGGTATTCAACTCCGGGGATGAATCGAAAAAGAAATCTTTATTGGTTCTACCTTCTATTTTTTATGATTTATTTTTATTGGTTCTATCTTCTATTTTTTATGATTTATTTTTATTGGTTCTACTTTATGATTTATTTTTATTGGTTCTACTTTCTATTTTTTATAAAGAGAATGAATCTTTTTATCGAAAGATAAAAAAAAAATCGGTCCGGATCTCCTGCGGGAATGATTTGGAAGATCCAAAACCAAAAATAGCGGTATTTGCTCACAACAACATAATGGAGGCGATCCATCAATATAGATTGATCCGAAATCAGATTCAAATCCAATATAGTACCTATGGGTACATAAGAAATGTATTGAATCGATTCTTTTTAATGAATCGACCCGATTGCAACTTCGCATATGGAATTCAAAAGCATCCCATAGGAATTCAAAAGCACCCAATAGGAAATGATATTCTGAATCATCTAACTATAATAATAGATAAGATCAACCAACATTTATCCAATTTGAAAAAGATTAAGAAGAAGTGGTTCGATCCTCTTATTTCTCGAACCGAGAGATCCACGAATCTGGATCCTAATGTATATAGATACAAATGCTCCAATGGAAGCAAGAATTTCCAGGAACATTTGGAGCATTTCGTTTCTGAGCAGAAACACCGTTTTCAAGTAATGTTCGATCGATTACGTATTAATCAATATTCGATTGATTGGTCCGAGGTTATCGACAAACAAGATTTGTCCAAGTCACTTCGTTTCTTTTTGTCCAAGTCACTTCTCCTTTTGTCCAAGTCGCTTCTCTTTTTATCTAAGTCACTTCCTTTTTTCGTTGTGAGTCTCGGGAATATCTCCATTCATAGGGCCGAAATCCACATCTATGAATTGAAAGGTCTAAATGATCAACCCGGCAATCAGTTGTTAGAATCAATAGGTGTTCAAATCGTTTATTTGAATAAATTGAAACCCTTCTTATTGTATGATCATGATACTTCCCAAAGATCGAAATTTTTAATCAATACAGGAACAATATTACCTTTTTTGTTCAACAAGATACAAAAGTGCATGATTGACTCATTCCGTACTAGAAAAAATCGCAGGAAATCCTTTGAGAACACGGATTCCTATTTATCAATGATATCCCACGATCGAAACAATTGGTTGAATCCTCAGAAAAGTGCATTGATATCTTCTTTTTATAGAGCAAACAGACTTCAATTCTTGAATCATCCCCATCGCTTCTGGTTCTATTGTAACAAAGGATTCCATTTTTATGGGGAAAAGACCCGTATTCATAATTATGATTTTACATATGCCCAATTCCCCAATATCTTGTGCATTCGCAACAAAATATTTTCTTTGTGTTTCGGTAAAAAAAAACATGTTTTGGGGGAGAGAGAGACTATTTCACCAATTGAGTCACAGGTATCTGGCATATTCATACCTAACAATGTTCCACAAAGTGGTAATGAAACGTATAACTTGTACAAATCTTTCCATTTTTCAATTCGATCCGATCCATCCGTTCCTGTTTACTCGATTGCAGACATTTCTGGAACACCTGTAATAGAGGAACAAATAGTCAATTTTGAAAGAACTTATTGTCAGCTTCTTTCAGATATGAATCTATCTGATTCAGAAGGGAAAAACTTGCATCACTATCTCCGTTTCAATTCAAACATGGGTTTGATTCACACTCCATGTTTTGAGAAATATGTGCCGTCCGGAAAGAGGAAAGAACTGAGTCTTTGTCTAAAGAAAAACGTTGAGAAGGGGGAAGTAGGTAGAACCCTTCAACGAGATAGTGCTTTTTCAAATCTCTCAAAATGGAATTTGTTCCAAACCTATATGCCATGGTTCCTTACTTGGACGGGGTGTAAATATCTTTATTTCACCTTAAAAAACAATATTTATTTGATATTGAATATTCCCTTTCAATATTCCCTAAGTGGCAGTCAAAATTTTGTGTCCGTTTTTCATGATATTATGCATGGATCAGATATATCATGGCCAATTCCTCAGAAAAAGTGGTGGTCGATTCTTCCACAACGGAATCTGATAAGTGAGAGTTCGAGTAAGTGTTTACAGAATCTTCTTCTGTCCGAAGAAATGATTCATCGAAATAATGAGTCACCCATTCCATTGATATGGACACATCTGAGATCACCAAATGCTTGGGAGTTCCTCTATTCAATTCTTTTCCTTCTTCTTGTTGCTGGATATCTCGTTCGTACACATCTTCTCTTTGTTTTCCGAGCCTCTAGTGAGTTACAGACAGAGTTAGAAAAGATCAAATCTTTGATGATTCCATCATACATGATTGAGTTGCGAAAACTTCTGGATAGGTATCCTACATCTGAACTGAATTCTTTCTGGTTAAAGAATCTCTTTCTAGTTGCTCTGGAACAATTAGGAGATTCTCTGGAAGAAATACGGGATTCTGCTTCTGGCGGCAACATGCTATTGGGTGGTGGTCCCGCTTATGGGGTCAAATCAATACGTTCTAAGAAGAAATATTTGAATATCAATCTCATCGATCTCATCAGTATCATACCAAATCCCATCAATCGAATCACTTTTTCGAGAAATACGAGACATCTAAGTCGTACAAGTAAAGAGATCTATTCATTGATAAGAAAAAGAAAAAACGTGAACGGTGATTGGATTGATGATAAAATAGAATCCTGGGTCGCGAACAGTGATTCGATTGATGATGAAGAAAGAGAATTCTTGGTTCAGTTCTCCACCTTAACGACGGAAAAAAGGATTGATCAAATTCTATTGAGTCTGACTCATAGTGATCGTTTATCAAAGAATGACTCTGGTTATCAAATGATTGAACAACCGGGATCCATTTACTTACGATACTTAGTTGACATTCATAAAAAGTATCTAATGAATTATGAGTTCAATAGATCCTGTTTAGCAGAAAGACGGATATTCCTTGCTCATTATCAGACAATCACTTATTCACAAACCTCGTGTGGGGCTAATAGTTCTCATTTCCCATCTCATGGAAAACCCTTTTCGCTCCGCTTAGCCCTATCCCCTTCTAGGGGTATTTTGGTGATAGGTTCTATAGGAACTGGACGATCCTATTTGGTCAAATACCTAGCGACAAACTCCTATGTTCCTTTCATTACGGTATTTCCGAACAAGTTCCTGGATGACAAGCCTAAAGGTTATCTTATTGACGATATCGATATTGATGATAGTGACGATATC